GCACGCGTAGCTTAAACCAAAGCATAACACTGAAGATGTTAAGATGAGCCCTAAAAAGCTTCGTGGGCACAAAGGTTTGGTCCTGACTTTATTATCAACTTTAGCTAAACTTACACATGCAAGTATCCGCACTCCTGTGAGAATGCCCTAGTTTCCTGCTTGGTAACAAGGAGCTGGTATCAGGCACAACCCACCCTCAAGCCCATGACACCTTGCTTAGCCACACCCTCAAGGGAATTCAGCAGTGATAGACATTAAGCCATAAGTGAAAACTTGACTTAGCCAAGGCTAAGAGGGCCGGTAAAACTCGTGCCAGCCACCGCGGTTATACGAGAGGCCCAAGTTGATAAGCATCGGCGTAAGGAGTGGTTAAGACAAATCAAGTACTAAAGCCGAATACCCTCACAGCTGTCATACGCAACACGAAGGTTAGAAGCTCAACTACGAAAGTGGCTTTACAATATCTGAACCCACGAAAGCTATGGTACAAACTGGGATTAGATACCCCATTATGCCTAGCCCTAAATATTGATAGTAAATTACACCCACTATCCGCCCGGGTACTACGAGCATCAGCTTAAAACCCAAAGGACTTGGCGGTGCTTTAGATCCACCTAGAGGAGCCTGTTCTAGAACCGATAACCCCCGTTTAACCTCACCTTTCCTTGTTTACCCCGCCTATATACCACCGTCGTCAGCTTACCCTGTGAAGGCCCAACAGTAAGCAGAATTGGCACACCCCAAAACGTCAGGTCGAGGTGTAGCGCATGGAAGGGGAAGAAATGGGCTACATTCACTACACCAGTGAACACGGATAGTGCATTGAAACATGCACTTGAAGGAGGATTTAGCAAGGAGTAGAAAGCAGAGTGTTCCACTGAAAATGGCCCTGAAGCGCGCACACACCGCCCGTCACTCTCCCCGAGCCCCCCAAAACCCCATTAACTAAAATCAGCACTCGCAAATAGGGGAGGCAAGTCGTAACATGGTAAGTGTACCGGAAGGTGTACTTGGAATATACGGAGCATAGCTAAGAAGTAAAGCATCTCTTTTACACTGAGAAGTCATCTGTGCGAACCAGATTGCCCCGACCTGCCCAACAGCTAGCCCATTGACTAAAACCAACAAACACCCATCAATAAACCCTAAAACACTACATCACACTAAACAAACCATTTTTCCCCCTCAGTATAGGCGATAGAAAAGGAACTGTGGAGCCATAGAAAAAGTACCGCAAGGGAATGCTGAAAGAGAAATGAAACAACCCAGTAAAGCTTAAAAAAGCAGAGATTTTAACTCGTACCTTTTGCATCATGATTTAGCAAGTACCCCCAAGCAAAGAGAACTTTAGTTTGACACCCCGAAACTAAGTGAGCTACTCCAAGACAGCCTATTCATTAGGGCAAACCCGTCTCTGTGGCAAAAGAGTGGGAAGAGCTTCGAGTAGAGGTGACAGACCTACCGAACTTAGTTATAGCTGGTTGCCTGGGAAATGGATAAAAGTTCAGCCTCTTGGCTTCTTCCCTCACCCCACGTCAATCCCACATGACTCCCTAAGAAACCAAAAGAGTTAATTAAAGGGGGGACAGCCCCTTTAATCAAAGACACAACTTTTACAGGAGGATAAAGATCATAATAAAACCAAAGGTAGAATGTCCAGGTGGGCCTAAAAGCAGCCATCCCTACAGAAAGCGTTAAAGCTCAAACATATAACTACCCCTCCCTATCCTGATAATTTTATCTTAACCCCCTGACCCTACCAGGCCGCTCCATGCACAACATGGAAGAGAACATGCTAATATGAGTAATAAGAGAGCCCCGCCTCTCTCCTTGCACAAGTGTAAATCGGAACGGACACCCCACCGAAATTTAACGGGCCCAAACAAAGAGGGCATTGGGCAACTAACTAACCAACTAGAAAAACACCCAGAATACAACCGTTAACCCCACACTGGTGTGCCCCCCAGGAAAGACTAAAAGAAAAAGAAGGAACTCGGCAAACACATGAAGCCTCTCCTGTTTACCAAAAACATCGCCTCTTGCAAAAACAATGAATAAGAGGTCCCGCCTGCCCCGTGACCAAAGGTTCAACGGCCGCGGTATTTTGACCGTGCAAAGGTAGCGCAATCACTTGTCTCTTAAATGGGGACCCGTATGAATGGCATAACGAGGGCTTAGCTGTCTCCTTTTTCAAGTCAATGAAATTGATCTCCCCGTGCAGAAGCGGGGATAACCACATAAGACGAGAAGACCCTATGGAGCTTTAGACACCAAGACAGACCATGTTAAATACCCCAATTCAAAGGACCAAACTAAATGGCACCCTGTCCTAATGTCTTCGGTTGGGGCGACCGCGGGGAAACATAAAACCCCCACGTGGAAAGGGAGCACAACCCTCCTACAACCAAGAGCTTCCGCTCTACTGAACAGAACTTCTGACCTTAAGATCCGGCAAAGCCGATCAACGGACCAAGTTACCCTAGGGATAACAGCGCAATCCCCTTCTAGAGCCCATATCGACAAGGGGGTTTACGACCTCGATGTTGGATCAGGACATCCTAATGGTGCAGCCGCTATTAAGGGTTCGTTTGTTCAACGATTAAAGTCCTACGTGATCTGAGTTCAGACCGGAGTAATCCAGGTCAGTTTCTATCTATGGCATGATCTTTTCTAGTACGAAAGGACCGAAAAGAAGGGGCCCCTGCTTAAAGTACGCCTCCCCCTTACCTAATGAAAACAACTAAAATAGGCAAAAGGGCATATCCCTGTGCCTGAGAGAATGGCATGTTGGGGTGGCAGAGCCCGGCAAATGCAAAAGACCTAAGCCCTTTCCACAGAGGTTCAACTCCTCTCCCCAACTATGATCTCAACCCTCATCACCCATATCATTAACCCCCTTGCTTTCATCGTACCAGTCCTTCTGGCCGTTGCTTTCCTAACCCTAATTGAACGAAAAGTGCTAGGCTACATGCAACTACGAAAAGGGCCAAACATTGTTGGACCCTATGGACTACTTCAGCCCATCGCCGACGGGGTAAAACTTTTCATTAAAGAACCCGTCCGTCCCTCAACCTCCTCCCCCCTTCTTTTTCTTCTAACCCCTATATTAGCCCTTACCCTCGCACTCACCCTATGAGCCCCCATACCGCTACCATACCCAGTCGTAGACCTCAATCTCGGTATTCTATTCATTTTAGCCTTATCTAGCCTTGCAGTCTACTCAATCCTTGGGTCCGGCTGAGCGTCGAACTCAAAATACGCTCTCATCGGGGCCCTACGAGCAGTAGCTCAAACCATTTCATATGAAGTCAGCCTAGGACTCATCCTCCTAAACATTATTATCTTCACCGGGGGCTTCACCCTACAAACATTTAACGTCGCCCAAGAGAGCATTTGACTAATCTTACCAGCATGACCTCTAGCCGCAATGTGATACATCTCTACCCTAGCAGAAACCAACCGTGCCCCATTTGACTTCACGGAAGGAGAGTCCGAACTAGTCTCAGGCTTTAATGTAGAATATGCAGGAGGACCCTTCGCCCTATTTTTCCTAGCAGAATATGCCAATATCCTGCTCATAAACACACTCTCTGCCACCCTTTTCCTAGGAGCTTCTCACATCCCCACACTCCCTGAACTAACCGCAATAAACCTAATAACCAAGGCAGCCCTTCTATCAATTCTATTCCTATGAGTTCGAGCTTCGTACCCTCGATTCCGATATGATCAACTCATGCATCTTATCTGAAAAAACTTTCTTCCCCTCACGCTAGCTCTAGTCATCTGACACTTAGCCCTACCCATCGCATTTGCAGGACTACCCCCGCAGCTTTAGCTCCCGGAGCCGTGCCTGAAATAAAGGACCACTTTGATAGAGTGAATCATGAGGGTTAAACTCCCTCCGACTCCTTAGAAAGAAGGGACTTGAACCCTACCTGAAGAGATCAAAACTCTTAGTGCTTCCAATACACCACTTCCTAGTAAAGTCAGCTAACGAAAGCTTTCGGGCCCATACCCCGAACATGTAGGTTCGATTCCTTCCTTTGCTAATGAACCCGCTCATCTTAGCCACCTTACTGTTCGGACTGGGCCTGGGGACCACAATTACATTCGCGAGCTCCCACTGGCTGCTCGCCTGAATAGGCCTAGAAATAAACACCCTTGCCATCATTCCACTTATAGCCCAACACCACCATCCACGAGCAGTTGAAGCAACCACAAAATATTTCCTCACCCAAGCAACAGCTGCCGCCATACTACTATTCGCAAGTACCACCAACGCCTGACTCACAGGACAATGAGACATCCAACAAATAACACACCCCCTTCCTCTAACCATAATCACAATTGCACTAGCCCTAAAAATTGGTCTCGCCCCTCTACACTCCTGACTACCCGAAGTGCTCCAAGGCCTGGACCTCACCACAGGACTCATCCTCTCAACCTGACAAAAGCTTGCCCCCTTCGCCCTTCTACTTCAAATCCACCCTACCAACTCAACTATTCTCCTTTCCCTGGGCATCATCTCCACCCTCGTCGGAGGCTGAGGCGGACTAAACCAAACCCAGCTACGAAAAATTCTTGCCTACTCCTCAATTGCACACCTGGGCTGAATGATTCTAGTCCTACAATACGCCCCTTCCCTCACATTCCTGACCTTAATCACATACTTCATCATAACACTCTCTACATTCCTAGTATTTAAACTAAACAAATCCACTAACATCAACTCACTCGCCATCTCCTGGGCTAAAGCCCCTGCACTAACTTCACTAACGCCCCTTCTTCTATTATCCCTAGGAGGCCTTCCCCCACTAACCGGCTTCATACCAAAATGACTTATCCTCCAAGAACTAACTAAACAAGATCTCGCACCCATCGCGACACTAGCTGCCCTCACCGCCCTCCTCAGCCTCTACTTCTACCTACGACTTTCATACGCCATAACCTTAACCATCTCTCCCAACAATTTAATCGGAGTAGCCCCCTGGCGACTCCAATCTTCCCAACTCACCCTACCCCTTGCCATTTCAACTACAGCCACCATCCTCCTCCTTCCCCTCACCCCCGCAATAATCACACTACTTACCATCTAACGAGACTTAAGTTAGCATTTAAACTGAGGGCCTTCAAAGCCCCTAACGAGAGTGAAAATCTCTCAGTCTCTGTAAGACTTGCAGGACACTACCCCACATCTCCTGCATGCAAAACAGGCACTTTAATTAAGCTAAAGCCTTTCTAGATGGGCAGGCCTCGATCCTACAAACTCCTAGTTAACAGCTAAGCGCTCAAACCAGCGAGCATCCATCTACCTTTCCCCCGCCTGAACAATAAACAATAAAGGCGGGGGAAAGCCCCGGTAGGCAGTTAGCCTACTTCTTCAGATTTGCAATCTGATATGTTCAACACTACGTGGCTGGCAAGAAGAGGACTCAAACCTCTGTTCGTGGGGCTACAATCCACCGCTTAAACGCTCAGCCATCTTACCTGTGGCAATCACACGTTGATTCTTCTCGACTAATCACAAAGACATCGGCACCCTCTATCTAGTATTTGGTGCTTGAGCTGGAATAGTGGGGACAGCCTTAAGCCTGCTCATCCAACAAATAAGCCAACCCGGCGCTCTCCTAGGAGATGACCAGATTTACAATGTAATTGTTACGGCGCATGCGTTCGTAATAATCTTCTTTATGGTAATACCAATCCTGATTGGAGGGTTCGGAAACTGACTGGTACCACTAATAATTGGGGCACCTGATATGGCATTCCCTCGAATAAACAATATGAGCTTCTGACTCCTCCCCCCGTCTTTCCTTCTCCTTCTTGCCTCCTCAGGCGTAGAAGCTGGAGCGGGCACTGGTTGAACAGTCTATCCTCCATTAGCCGGTAATTTGGCACATGCAGGGGCATCCGTTGATTTGACAATCTTCTCCCTTCATCTAGCCGGTATCTCCTCAATTCTCGGGGCCATCAACTTTATTACAACAATTATTAACATGAAGCCCCCTGCAATCTCACAATACCAGACCCCTCTGTTCGTCTGATCAGTGCTAGTGACCGCCGTTCTCCTACTTCTCTCCCTCCCAGTCCTTGCTGCTGGGATTACAATACTCCTTACAGATCGGAACCTCAACACTACCTTCTTTGACCCAGCAGGAGGAGGGGACCCAATTCTCTACCAGCACCTGTTCTGATTTTTCGGACACCCGGAAGTGTATATTCTTATTCTCCCTGGGTTCGGAATCATTTCACACATTGTTGCCTACTACGCCGGTAAAAAAGAACCTTTCGGCTACATGGGAATAGTTTGGGCTATAATAGCAATCGGCCTGCTAGGCTTCATTGTCTGAGCCCACCACATGTTCACAGTTGGAATGGACGTAGACACACGTGCCTACTTCACATCCGCGACAATAATTATTGCAATTCCAACAGGAGTAAAAGTCTTTAGCTGACTAGCCACCCTTCACGGCGGTGTCATCAAATGAGACACACCTTTACTATGAGCCCTAGGATTCATTTTCCTCTTTACTGTGGGGGGACTAACAGGAATTGTACTGGCCAACTCATCACTGGACATTGTACTCCATGACACGTATTACGTAGTCGCTCACTTCCACTACGTCCTATCAATAGGAGCAGTATTTGCCATCGTCGCTGCTTTCGTCCATTGATTCCCCCTATTCTCAGGCTACACCCTCCATAGCACTTGAACAAAAATCCACTTTGGAGTAATATTCGTAGGGGTCAACTTAACCTTCTTCCCCCAACACTTCCTGGGCCTAGCTGGAATGCCCCGACGGTATTCAGACTACCCAGATGCCTACACTCTGTGAAATACAGTCTCCTCTATCGGCTCTATAATCTCTCTCGTAGCAGTAATCCTGTTCCTCTTCATCATCTGAGAGGCATTCGCTGCTAAACGAGAAGTCTCCTCCGTAGAACTCACAACAACAAACGTAGAATGATTGCACGGATGCCCTCCCCCCTATCACACCTTTGAAGAACCTGCATTCGTTCAAGTTCAAGCCTACTACGAGAAAGGAAGGAATTGAACCCCCGTAGGCTGGTTTCAAGCCAACCACATAACCACTCTGTCACTTTCTTCATAAGACACTAGTAAAACAGCTATTACACTGCCTTGTCGAGGCAGATTTGTGGGTTAAATCCCCACGTGTCTGCATAATGGCCCATCCCTCACAACTAGGATTCCAAGACGCAGCCTCACCTGTAATAGAAGAACTTCTACATTTCCACGATCACGCCCTAATAATTGCATTCCTTATTAGTACGCTAGTACTTTACATTATTCTGGCCATGGTCTCTACTAAACTCACTAATAAATACATCCTAGATTCCCAAGAAATCGAAATTATCTGAACCATCCTCCCCGCAATCATTCTTATTCTCATCGCCCTTCCCTCCCTGCGCATCCTCTACCTGATAGATGAAATTAATGACCCCCACCTAACAATTAAAGCCGTAGGCCATCAATGATACTGAAGCTATGAGTACACAGACTACGAAGACCTTGGATTTGACTCTTACATAATCCCAACCCAAGATCTGACTCCTGGTCAATTCCGACTTCTAGAAGCCGACCATCGAATAGTAATCCCTGTTGAGTCACCAATTCGAGTGCTCATTACCGCTGAAGATGTACTTTACTTTTGAGCAGTCCCTGCTCTAGGTGTCAAAATAGACGCAGTGCCTGGCCGCCTGAACCAAACAGCTTTTATTACATCCCGACCAGGAGTTTACTATGGACAATGCTCTGAAATTTGTGGGGCAAACCACAGCTTCATACCCATTGTAGTTGAAGCCGTCCCCCTTGAACACTTCGAGAACTGATCCTCTCTAATACTTGAAGACGCTTCACTGAGAAGCTAAACAGGGCCCTAGCGTTAGCCTTTTAAGCTAAAAACTGGTGACTCCCCGCCACCCTCAGTGATATGCCCCAACTCAACCCCGCACCCTGATTCGCCATTCTAATCTTCTCTTGATTAGTGTTCCTAACCATCCTCCCTCCCAAAGTCATAGCCCACACATACCCCAACGACCCCAACCCTCAAACCTCAGAAAAATCTAAAACAGACCCCTGAAACTGACCATGATACTAAGCTTCTTCGACCAATTTATAAGCCCAACATACCTAGGGATCCCCCTAATTACACTTGCACTCGTCCTCCCCTGAATCCTCTTCCCCACTCCTACAGCCCGATGGCTAAACAACCGCCTACTTACACTCCAAAGCTGATTCATCAGTCGATTCACAAACCAACTGCTCCTGCCTATAAGTCCAGCAGGACACAAATGAGCCCTCCTCTTCGCATCCCTAATACTATTTCTGATTTCTCTCAACATACTAGGCCTTCTTCCCTACACATTTACCCCTACAACACAACTATCCCTTAACATGGGCCTCGCAGTACCCCTCTGGCTAGCAACAGTTATCATCGGGATGCGATACCAACCGACCGCATCCCTAGGACATCTCCTGCCAGAAGGAACCCCCGTCCCCCTAATCCCCGTCCTAATTATTATCGAAACAATTAGCCTATTCATTCGACCACTAGCCCTAGGAGTTCGACTCACAGCAAATCTCACAGCTGGTCACCTGCTAATCCAACTAATCGCCACAGCTGCCTTCGTTCTTCTCCCCCTAATACCTACCGTGGCTATCCTGACAACAACCCTGCTCTTCCTGCTAACACTCCTAGAAGTCGCCGTCGCAATGATCCAAGCCTACGTCTTCGTCCTACTTCTAAGCCTCTACCTACAAGAAAACGTCTAATGGCCCACCAAGCACACGCATATCATATAGTAGACCCCAGCCCATGGCCTCTAACAGGTGCAATCTCTGCCCTTTTAGTAACATCTGGTACCGCAATTTGATTCCACTTTAATACCACAACTCTAATATCCCTCGGGATAGTCCTCCTCCTCCTAACAATATACCAGTGATGACGAGACATCGTGCGAGAAGGCACATTCCAAGGACACCACACACCCCCAGTACAAAAAGGACTTCGCTACGGAATAATCCTCTTTATCACCTCTGAAGTCTTCTTTTTCCTGGGCTTTTTCTGAGCATTCTACCACTCAAGCCTCGCACCCACCCCCGAACTTGGAGGCTACTGACCCCCTGCAGGCATCACCACACTAGACCCATTCGAAGTTCCTCTACTTAACACAGCCGTCCTCCTTGCCTCAGGAGTAACAGTCACCTGAGCCCACCATAGTATTATGGAAGGCGAACGAAAACAAGCAATCCAATCCTTGGCCTTGACGATCCTCCTCGGCTTCTACTTCACCTTCCTTCAAGCAATAGAATACTATGAAGCCCCCTTTACAATTGCAGACGGAGTCTACGGCGCCACATTCTTTGTTGCAACTGGCTTCCACGGCTTACATGTCATCATCGGCTCCACTTTCCTAGCCGTATGCCTACTCCGCCAAATCCAATACCACTTTACGTCTGATCATCACTTCGGATTCGAAGCGGCTGCCTGATACTGACACTTCGTAGATGTTGTCTGACTATCCCTCTATATTTCTATCTACTGATGAGGCTCATAATCTTTCTAGTACTAACGTTAGTATTAGTGACTTCCAATCACAAGGTCTTGGTTAAAATCCAAGGAAAGATAATGAACCTAGTCACAGTAATCATTGTCATTGCCATTGCCCTCTCCACTATCCTTGCAATCGTTTCCTTCTGACTTCCCCAAATAACCCCAGACCATGAAAAACTCTCCCCCTACGAGTGTGGCTTTGACCCCCTTGGATCAGCCCGCCTGCCTTTCTCCCTACGATTCTTCCTTGTCGCCATCCTCTTCCTTCTTTTTGACCTTGAGATTGCCCTCCTTCTTCCTCTCCCATGGGGCGACCAACTATCAACCCCCCTCCTCACTTTCCTGTGAGCCACCGCTGTCCTTACCCTCCTAACTCTAGGCCTAATCTACGAGTGGCTACAAGGTGGCCTCGAATGGGCTGAATAGGCAATTAGTCTAAATAAAATGCTTGATTTCGGCTCAATAGCTTGTGGTTAAAGTCCACAATTGCCTAATGACCCCTGTTCACTTCACCTTCTCAGCAGCCTTTATACTAGGACTTACAGGCCTAGCTTTCCACCGCACCCATCTTCTTTCCGCCCTATTATGTCTAGAAGGCATAATACTCTCCCTATTTATTGCCCTCTCCCTATGAACCCTTCAACTCAACGTTACTAGCTTTTCAGCTGCCCCCATGCTTCTCCTGGCATTTTCAGCTTGCGAAGCCAGCGCAGGATTAGCCCTACTAGTAGCAACCGCCCGCACCCACGGAACCGACCGCCTGCAAAGCCTAAACCTTCTCCAATGCTAAAAATCCTCATTCCAACAGTAATGCTCGTCCCAACCGCCTGAATGGCCCCCGCCAAATGGCTGTGACCAACAACCCTGCTCCATAGCCTTATTATTGCCCTTGCTAGCCTCACTTGATTAAAAAACCTTTCAGAGACAGGATGGGCTTTCCTAAGCCCTCACATAGCAACAGACCCCCTCTCTACCCCCTTACTAGTCCTCACCTGCTGACTTCTGCCCCTTATGATCCTCGCAAGCCAAAATCACACAACATCAGAACCTATTAACCGCCAGCGAATATACATCACACTCCTAACATCCCTACAAATCTTCCTAATTATAGCCTTTGGCGCCACTGAAATTATTATATTTTACGTTATGTTTGAAGCCACCCTGATCCCCACCCTTATTCTCATCACCCGCTGAGGTAATCAAACAGAGCGCTTAAACGCAGGTACCTACTTCCTATTCTACACCCTTGCAGGCTCACTACCCCTCCTGGTCGCCCTGCTTCTTCTCCAAAACAGCACCGGAACCCTCTCCCTCCTTACCCTCCAATACTCCAACCCCATTCCCCTTGTCACGTACGCTGACAAACTATGATGAGCAGGCTGCTTAATAGCATTCCTAGTGAAAATACCTCTCTACGGCGTACACCTCTGACTCCCTAAAGCTCACGTCGAAGCCCCCGTTGCAGGCTCAATAGTTCTTGCTGCCGTCTTACTTAAACTAGGAGGCTACGGCATAATACGTATGCTAGTCATGCTAGAACCCCTTACCAAAGAATTAAGCTACCCGTTCATTATCTTTGCCCTCTGAGGGGTAATCATGACCGGGTCAATTTGCCTCCGACAGACTGACCTCAAATCCCTGATCGCTTACTCCTCCGTAAGCCACATGGGCTTAGTTGTAGGAGGCATCCTAATTCAGACACCATGAGGATTCACAGGCGCTCTAATCCTTATAATCGCACACGGCCTCACATCCTCAGCCCTATTTTGTTTAGCCAACACCAACTACGAACGCACCCATAGCCGAACAATAGTTCTAGCACGAGGCCTCCAAATGGTACTGCCCCTAATAACAACTTGATGATTCATCGCTAGCCTGGCAAACCTAGCCCTCCCTCCCCTCCCCAATCTTATAGGAGAACTTATAATCATCACATCTCTGTTCAACTGATCATGATGAACCCTCGCCCTCACAGGAGCCGGCACACTAATTACCGCAGGCTACTCACTCTATATGTTCCTGATAACACAACGAGGCCCCCTCCCCACCCACATCATCGCTTTAGACCCCTCCCACTCCCGAGAACACCTACTAATGGCCCTTCACCTTCTCCCCCTCCTTCTACTTATCCTTAAGCCTGAACTAATCTGAGGATGAGCCGCCTGTAGACATAGTTTAACAAAAACATTAGATTGTGATTCTAAAAACAGAGGTTAAAATCCCCTTGTCCACCGAGAGAGGCTCGCAGCAACGAAGACTGCTAATCCTCGTAACTTGGGTTGGACTCCCGTGCTCACTCGGAGCGCTCCTAAAGGATAACAGCTCATCCGTTGGTCTTAGGAACCAAAAACTCTTGGTGCAAATCCAAGTAGCAGCTATGCACCCCACTTCACTCATGATAACCTCAAGCCTAATCATTATTTTCTCACTACTAGCGTACCCCGTCCTAACAACCCTCTCTCCCCATCCTCAAAACCCCGACTGAGCCCTCACTCAAGTCAAAACAGCAGTAAAGCTCGCCTTTTTCATTAGCCTCCTCCCCCTATTCCTCTTCCTAAACGAAGGGGCGGAAATAATTATCACAAACTGAACCTGAATAAATACACTAATCTTTGACGTCAACATTAGTTTCAAATTTGACCACTACTCCATTATCTTCACCCCTGTCGCACTATATGTAACTTGGTCCATCCTAGAATTCGCATCTTGGTACATACACGCAGACCCCTACATAAACCGCTTCTTCAAATATCTCCTCATCTTCCTCATTGCCATAATCATTCTCGTCACAGCAAACAACATGTTTCAGATCTTTATCGGCTGAGAAGGGGTAGGAATTATGTCTTTCCTCCTAATTGGCTGGTGGTATGGCCGAGCAGACGCCAACACCGCCGCTCTCCAAGCAGTCCTCTATAACCGAGTCGGGGACATCGGACTTATTTTTGCCATAGCTTGAATAGCTACAAACTTGAACTCATGAGAAATTCAACAAATATTCGCAGCCTCTAAAAACATAGACCTAACCTTCCCCCTTCTAGGCCTCATCCTCGCTGCTACCGGGAAATCCGCCCAATTTGGGCTTCATCCATGGCTTCCTTCAGCCATGGAAGGCCCTACGCCGGTCTCTGCCCTACTGCACTCAAGCACTATGGTCGTTGCAGGCATCTTCCTCCTTATCCGCATGAGCCCCCTCCTAGAAAACAACCAGACTGCCCTCACCACCTGCCTCTGCCTAGGAGCCCTCACCACCCTATTTACTGCCACCTGCGCCCTCACCCAAAATGACATCAAAAAAATTGTTGCTTTCTCTACATCAAGCCAACTAGGCCTGATAATAGTAACAATCGGACTAAACCAGCCCCAACTCGCCTTCCTTCACATCTGCACACACGCTTTCTTCAAAGCAATACTCTTCTTATGCTCTGGCTCAATTATTCACAGCCTAAATGATGAACAAGACATCCGAAAAATGGGGGGAATACACCACCTCACACCCTTCACATCCTCCTGCCTGACCATCGGCAGCCTCGCTCTCACAGGCACACCCTTCTTAGCGGGCTTCTTCTCAAAAGATGCCATTATTGAAGCACTCAACACATCCCACCTCAACGCCTGAGCCCTAACCCTAACTCTCCTAGCCACCTCCTTCACAGCTATCTATAGCCTCCGAGTTGTTTTCTTCGTATCTATGGGCCATCCCCGATTCAACCCTCTGTCCCCTATTAATGAAAACAACCCAACAGTGATTAACCCCATCAAACGCCTTGCCTGAGGAAGCATCCTCGCCGGCCTCCTGATTACATCCAACATCCTCCCCTTAAAAACGCCAGTCATATCCATACCCCCCTTATTAAAACTGGCTGCTCTGATTGTTACAATCCTCGGCCTAATCCTAGCCCTTGAACTTGCAACCCTCACAAGCAAACAATTTAACCCCACACCCCGACTGGCCCCTCACCACTTCTCCAACATACTAGGCTTCTTCCCAATAGTCATCCACCGCCTCACCCCAAAACTAAACTTAACCCTAGGACAAACGATTGCCAGTCAAATAATTGACCAAACCTGACTAGAAAAATCAGGCCCAAAAGCAGCTGCCACCCTAAACACCCCCTTAATTACAACAACAAGCAACACTCAACAAGGAATAATCAAGACCTACCTTACCCTCTTCCTCCTCACTCTCGTCCTTGCAACACTTATTTTTACCTTTTAGACCGCCCGAAGAGTCCCACGACTAAGCCCTCGAGTTAACTCCAACACAACAAACAAAGTCAGAAGAAGCACCCACGCACTAATTACCAACATACCACCCCCTAACGAATACATCAACGCAACTCCCCCAATATCTCCTCGAAGCATGGAAAACTCCCCAACCTCATCCACAGATGCCCAAGAAAACTCATACCACCCCTCTCAATAAAGGCCAGACACCATAAACACCGCTACCACATACACTAATATGCTCACCGCAACTGGCCGACTGCCTAGACTTTCAGGGTAAGGCTCAGCAGCAAGCGCCGCAGAATACGCAAACACAACTAACATCCCACCCAAATAAATCAAAAACAGTACTAAGGATAAAAATGAACCACCATGCCCAACCAACACCCCGCACCCTAAGCCTGCTACTACTACCAACCCCAAAGCAGCAAAATAAGGGGAAGGGTTAGAAGCAACCGCAACTAACCCTAACACCAACCCAAACAAAAACAAAGACATAATATAAGTCATAATTCCTGCCAGGACTCTAACCAGGACCAATGGCTTGAAAAACCACCGTTGTTATTCAACTACAAGAACCTTAATGGCAAGCCTTCGTAAAACACACCCCCTGCTTAAAATCGCCAACGACGCCCTAGTGGACCTCCCAGCCCCTTCTAACATCTCAGCCTGATGAAACTTTGGTTCCCTCTTAGGACTCTGCCTAATCTCCCAAATTGTCACAGGGCTATTCCTCGCTATACACTACACTTCCGACATCGCCACAGCATTTTCTTCAGTCGCGCACATCTGCCGAGACGTAAACTACGGCTGACTAATCCGTAACCTCCACGCTAACGGGGCATCCTTCTTCTTTATCTGCATCTACCTTCACATCGGACGGGGCCTTTACTACGGCTCTTACCTCTACAAAGAAACTTGAAATATTGGAGTCGTACTTCTCCTGCTAGTCATGATAACCGCCTTCGTAGGCTACGTCCTCCCCTGAGGACAAATGTCATTCTGAGGGGCCACTGTCATCACTAATCTGCTCTCTGCCGTCCCATATGTGGGCAACACATTAGTTCAATGGATTTGAGGGGGCTTCTCTGTAGACAATGCCACCCTAACCCGCTTCTTCGCCTTCCACTTCTTGTTCCCCTTCGTCATCGTAGCGGTAACCCTCATTCACCTACTGTTCCTCCACGAAACAGGCTCAAACAACCCCCTTGGCCTGAACTCAGACGTAGACAAAATCTCCTTCCACCCCTATTTTTCATACAAAGACCTCCTAGGTTTTGCAATCCTTCTTATCGCTCTCACATCTCTGGCACTGTTCTCCCCCAACCTTTTAGGCGATCCCGATAACTTTACCCCAGCCAACCCTCTAGTCACCCCTCCACACATTAAACCTGAATGATACTTCTTATTCGCATACGCTATTCTTCGCTCGATCCCCAACAAATTAGGAGGAGTCTTAGCGCTGTTAGCCTCCATCCTCGTCCTTATGGTTGTTCCAATCCTCCACACATCCAAACAACGAGGCCTTACTTTCCGACCTTTCACGCAATTCCTCTTCTGAACACTCATCGCAAACGTCGCAATTCTTACCTGAATCGGAGGAATGCCCGTTGAGCACCCATACATTATTATCGGCCAAATTGCTTCATTCTTGTACTTCTTCCTGTTCCTAGTACTAACACCACTAGCGGGGTGACTAGAAAACAAAGCGCTAGGATGACATTGCATTAGTAGCTCAGCTTCAGAGCGCCGGTCTTGTAAACCGGACGCCGGGGGTTAAAGTCCCCTCTACTGCTATTAAACATATAGCCCTCAGCTATTATTACATGTCGAAGAGAAGGGATTTTAACCCCGACCACTGGCTCCCAAAGCCAGCATTCTAAATTAAACTACTCTTCGTTTCGAATGTACATATATGTATTTACACCATATCACCATCTTAACCTATACATAACCAATGTTTAAGGACATATATGTATTATAACCCATTCTAGGTTTAGTACATTCATTCATCAACATTTTACCTAACACGTACATAAACCATTAATACTCTTAACATTCAAGCATATCATTCACTCAGGTACAGTCCGACATCTACAGACTCAACTACAACATCTTGCAAAACATATACACCAAGCACTCAACATCTCGTCAATACCCAAATAAAAACCCAGCACATACAGTAGCATGGTATTGCTCTTACAATGATCATGCTTGAAGGTGAGGTACAATAATTGTGGGGGTTTCACTTAGTGATCTATTCCTGGCATTTGGCTCCTACCTCAGGTACGGATACTGCCTAATTCCCTCCACTTTCATTGACGCTCGCATAAGTTAATGCCTTGATTACATACTCCTCTTTACCCACCATGCCGGGCGTTCTCTCCAGCGGGTCACTGGTTCTCTTTTTTGTCTTCCTTTCACCTGGCATTTCAGAGTGCACACGGTAACCACAAACAAGGGTGTACATTTTCCTTGCCCGCCGCGTGAACAGTATGAATGGTGTAATGACATTACTTAAAGAGTTACATATCTAGTTTTCAGGTGCATAAATGACAAGCAGAAAATGTCTTTTTCCCCTGAAATATTTAATAATCGCCCCGGGGGTTTTGCGCGTAAACCCCCCCTACCCCCCCACGCTCCTGAGATCACTAACATTCCTGCAAACCCCCCGGAAACAGGAAAACCTCGAGTAGCATGTTTTAAGCCCAAACTGTATCTATATACATTATTTCAATAATGCATTT